TGGCTGAATATATAAGGAGGTTCACACACCCTGGACAAATCCATCCTGTATCCGTTATTTGTCAGCTTTACCGCTTGTCTTATTTACCGTTTGCTTTAGCGGGTGGTTTATGTCTGGTCCTTTCGGGTCGCCTGACCTGGGCTGATGGCGCTTCGTAACGGCGTTTTTGTTTTGTCTGGGGTCCTGCGGCTCTCTAAGGCTTCGATGTACTAGTACCTGCCACCAAAACATCGTGAAGGATTCAGTGAACGTCTTGAAACGCAGTAACACAAGACAATTCACTGAATGGTTGTTGGCTCTACCGGAGGAGTATGAAATCAACAACGTGTAACTGCTTGGGCATTGAGTGTTCCGCCGCTTGAGGAAGTATGTGAGAGGATCGATGTTGAGCAGAAGTGGGGTTGAAGCTGCCAACAACACACCCCCTTTGACTTAGTAGGGCTTGAAAGGCTGGACAGTTTTCCTTTCCTGTTTAGTATTTTCAATCCAAGCCGAAATAGGAAAAGAAAAGCCGTAAGCACCACTAGGCCCGGTCCGTCGGTTGAACGTCAGTAGGGTCCGATATTCATTCCTTTCCCCTGTCCAGGCACCCCATCAAGCACCTATCTGTCATGAGTGACCCCTTATATCGTATCGCACCTCTTCTTCGATCGGAACCCATCCCCAACCTCTTCCCCTTTATGGTTACTCCATCCCATCACCTAGGGTCTACAGAATAAAACCTATTTCTAAAGAAGCATTATAAAGAGGCGAAAGCTAAAGATACTAATAAAATAGAAAATAGAAAGGGAATAACTAAGTTCTTAACCAGGTAGAGCACGAAAGCGCGCAAGAGATATACTGGCGTCAAGATAAACTAACTACCAAACTAAAAAAAAGTATAAATTAACACAAGAAGAAAGAGAAAAGAAAAACTTTAAGAGGGTGGGAAATGGAAATAAGGTAAGGCTCCGAAAAGAAAAACTATCAAAATAAAAGAGATTATACTGTAGACGAGCCCCCATTAATCCCACATTAATGCGAGTTAGCCCTATACCCTTAGGATAGCTAATTAAAATATAGGCAATTAACAACACAGTATAAGAATAAGAAGAGTTTGTATTTTAGACTATACCCATTATCATTCTACTAATACTAGCCTATTGAGAGGGTGGTTTTATTTCTTGGGGGGCACGCCGCCGAGGTGGGGGTACTCGGGATGCTGGGGGAGACGACCGTCCTCCCCACCTGAACCAAGAATTGTTGGATTGTTAGTGGGAGGGCTTGGTTCAGCCAGCAAGCTTCATGCTTTCTCGAGGAGCGGGTTCTGTCCCCCGAGTCATGGTTTTAAGCATGTTGGTGAGGAACGAGATTTGGGCAATGCATGTGTTAAGCATTTGGCGATCCACGATTCGTTGGGCGCTTCGGGACACTATCAGTCGGCTTGCCAATCAACTGACCCGCTTTCCTTGGTCGACAAGGAAGCTACCCCTAATCCCTACTTTCAGCGTAGTTTCTTCTATCTTTTTTTCCGGGATTTAGGCCTCGCCACTTCAGAAGAGAGGAAAGAACTCCTCCGTCATAGGCGGAGGAGGGGTTCGCTTTATATATGTTTATATACGAAAAAGAGTCACAGTGAAAACTCAAAACACAATCAATATAATTTATACGAAAAAGAACATTGGCTTTTTAGGAAGAAAAAAGTCGCGGAGATTCAAAGGTTTTGACTTCATTCTTCTTTTTCTTTTTTTCTATGAAAAAGATTTTGATTCCTAAGCCAGGAAAGATGCGCCAAATCACACAACCATATAAGGAAGATATTATTATCATGGATGCTCTCTCCTTGCTTTTGAATGTCATGTCATATTTGAGAATCTATTTTTTACTTATTCTCATGGCTTTCGAAAAGAGAAAGGGCACTAACCTTCTTCGCTCATGTCGAAGGATGGGAAAAGATTGATCGACTTATTATTATTAAAACAGATATTGTAGGGTGCTTTGATAACATAGATCATGCCTTATTAAATTCCATGGTGGAATTGCGTATAGAAGAGGGGAATCCAAGCATTTGCAATCTTATATTATATCTGCTTTTGTTTAAAAACAGATATAAGAGATAAAGAGGGCAATTCTTAAAAGAATTCCTATGCAATCAAACTAAAGCGCTAACGCCCCTTTATCGATACCTTCTTTTTGATATATGATATTAATGCGCTCAAGCAACCTATCTTACTAATAAGAATGAAGGGCCCTACTATGATAAGCCCTATCGTTGTAAAGCTACAGCTCGAAAGGTTTCTTTACTTTGAGAAAAGAAAAGAGAGGCAATGGAAGCATTATATAGCACTTCCATATCCTAGAGTTCGTTAATCATTTCGGCGGAACCTACTATTGGAAAGAGCGAAGCTTCCTTTCGAATAAGAGCTATCTGGAATCAGAAACAGATAGGAATAGCACTAAATAATAAATACCAGCACGAAAGAGATCGAGTGCTCTAGATCTAGAATCTATATAGAATACAGCTATTCGCTTTGCTTTGGGATGGTCCAACTCAGCGACCAAGATTGAAACTCCTACTCATCTGGAAGAACAACCGAAATTGACTTAGTTGAATAGTAACCTATCCTTTCTTTCTTGTTCATCTTCGTGATTCCTGCCTTAAAGCTGCTAAGAATCGTTTAGTTAACTAAAACGTCTTTCAGCTAATGGCTGACTCTGCCTGTTCCCCAAGTCTAGTTAGAAAGGGGTTCAGGTACTACAATACAAGGAAATTCCACGTTCAAGTTAAAGGGATTCAACTATAGAAATAGAAGACGGGCCAGTTGAAGATCGAAGAAATCACGTGTATAGAAGATAAGTGGGCAGAAGCTGAATCTTATAAGAATCGGAGCGTAGTTTCGATAAGGGAACCACTTAATCAACTAAGATCCTTAATCCACACCCCACGTATCGCGCTAAAGGTAAAGGAAGGACGAAGACCGGGACTGAGAGATATAAACTCTGAAGCGGCACACTCTATTATCAGAATTCATCTTCTAGTTTACCGTTCGGGATGGTTGTTCGTGGAAATGTTACAGCATACGCAGGTAGCTTAACCCGAATGGGAAGGGAAGAGCTTCTCCTCTTGGTTAAGTTGGTGGATCCGCAAAGCCAATGATGAACCGTGCTACCAGATTCCATACAACTATCCAGCCCTATTATTTAAGCTTCTCATGCCTTTTCCAGTTAGACAGGAAAGGGGCGTTCCACGCTCTACACTCGGTTAGATAACTTGGTTAGATAATAGGTAAAGTTCAGTCTACTCTTTAGTAGATCTTTAGGGAATGGCAAGACCAAGAAAAGGTTTCTTTCAACTACCGGCAAATAGCCTTTGCATGGGCTTCCGGCTGATTCATTCACTGAGAAGTAAGCTCCCAATTGCATCTCTGGAGATCCCAAGTGATAGCTCTAACTCGGCTTTAGAAGGATCGACATCTGATGTTGGGGCATGAATGGCTATCGGGCTACGATCACAGGCCGGGCCGACCCCCCTAGATTCTAGTCCAGTTTGAAAGGGAAAACTTCTAGGTTGACTTCTATGATATGAGATGTCCCTGCGGTCAATCAAAGCGATTCCACCCCCGGTAACCCTGGATGTGACTCAACCGGTTCGTAATGCAAGTCCTTCTCTACGCTCAGGCGGATGGGAGTCTTTTCTTTGCTTGGACGGATCCAGATCCGTTCCTTTTTTGAATGCATTTCCTTCTCGTTGTAAGCCATCCACGGCACTTGAAATGACTGGTGAAGTATTCATTGAGACTTGAAATTGCGTAGGTAGTAGCATAGATAGATGTTCTGATGCGATCTCTCACTTGAAATAGGGCAGGTTTCAATCAGGAGGAATGATTCTATTAATGGATAGGGCTTAGGGACCTGAAGAAAGAAATGTTGACTGCCGCCGGGACGAGACGCTAAAGCTTTGTCCAGGTTTTGAACAAAGCAGTTCCCTACAAGGAAAGTTAAGCCATAGAGCGTTGCACCGAAGTGGACTGGACATAGCGGAAATCCCTGATTGTTAGAACGCTTTCTCGAAGGGCTAAAAGCACCTCTTTCTCAGCATGATTCAAAGACAGGTAAAGGGAGTCATTCACTTTCAGCATGCAAGCAAACTTCGCAACAACCTGAGCTAGGGGTTCGACCCCCGCTCCACCAACCGTAGTAAGAAAGACTACAAGGGCGAAAAAAGCCATTTGCTAAAAATAAAGAACCATTTGCTGATGACCGACTAAAAGAAGGAATTAATAAACATTCGCTTAGCTCCGCTCGCTACGGCTCACTCATTCAGTAGAAGGATTGGGATTGACTCGCCCCAGGAAAAGAAAATAGAAAGATGGATTTCGCACCGTTCCAACTAGGCCGCTTAGAGTACTTCCCAACACCACTAATGAACCCGCCAACAAGCGGAAAGAGCACTTCGAAGGTGTAGCTCGGGCTGCCACATATAGAATAGGTTACTAAAAACTAAAAGCATTCGTGGGTACAGGTACCCCCCTCCTCACCCACTCATTAAAACCAAGAAAACGACTTATCCATACAAGAAAGGAAAAGTTTAACATCAGCTGCTTATCGAGGATACAAACGAAGGAATTACCACCGCAGCAGCTATTACCACCCAAGAACAAAGAACAATGGAAGAAAGATGAAATGAATATAGCACCCCCGATCAGCTTTAGCTTATTAAAATAAAAGTGCTTGGATCCATCTTCGAAAGAAACAAACTATAGAAGACTCGGGTTATTCACCCAATCCAATAATAAAACAAAAAGCTATTACCAGTAGGCATTAAATTACATATTTTATCTGAACCCAAGGAACAAGAAAACTCTTGACCCATTAACCACAGATAACAAGATAGTCATTTGGACCACTTGGCTACTCAAGGAAAGCGCTAGCTTCACTTGCATCCTCCGATTCTATTTATGGATACTCGGTTGGAGGGTGGGCAAATTCTTTGATCAGTCCTAGAAGCTTCTTCGCTTGATGTAAGTAGAAACCTTGAGGAAGTAAGGCTAGAAAAGGCTTGAACCGGCTTGAAACTACTACTTGAAAACTCTCTGCTCGAGTGGTTGCTTCCTCCTAGGCCCCGGACGAGCGAAGAGCTAATATGCCTGTATACGTCCTTGCTCTGGCAATCTCCGTGGAAGGGGCTATTGAGGTAGGAAACCCAGCTTACTCACTCTACTCTTGCACGGAACGGGGCTCTTGTATTGATGAAATCGAAAAGTGATCCTGTCCTATTGTATTGATTAGTGAAGTGGGGCTTGAAAAGCATACCTGTAAATTGAATGTAGACCTTAATAGAGCTACTTGCACCAGTCACAAGTGGTCCCATCCCTGACAGATCAAATTGCATAGATAGGATAGATCGATAGCAGGCATGCACATCTCCTCTTTCGTTACCCAAACCGAACTTTGACAGTTCGAATCTCTAACTAAGGGTCAAACGAAGCCTGTCCCAATTACTAATCACTACCTTACCTTTGAGCTATAGTCACTCACTTTCCTTTGATTGTGTGGAGTCAGGGTGTGGAGTTAGGATTCTATTTAGCTTCGGTATTTGTCCAGTGATGGAGGATTTCACTTGGCTCTTACACGTGCATGATCTTGATTCCTAAGGTAAGAGTTTTAGTTGATGAACAGAAAGGGATGGCATGGCGTCAGATGGGAATACATTCCCCTGCCATAGGCAGTCCGTTCGAAATCCATCGAGCGATGATAGAGCGTATATAGGCACCTAGGTTTGAATAAGAACGTGGGTCCGAAGTCCGGGGCTTGGGAAACTAGGGATAGCATACCCTGCGAGTGAGCTTGCTCTGATTAAAAAGGTGCACTATGTTGATCCAGAGAGATCAAGGAAGTACGCTATAATGACCGGAGAAGGGGTATCCGCATACGGCTTGGAATAGAGATCGTAATTAGAAATAATAGCAATTCGGGTGCTTCAACCTTTGCCCTTCCCTTTGTTGTGACGATCAAAATTGCTTTTTATTTATGGTGGGGTGAATCCTCTGTTTTCGAGGGCTAGCTTAGTAACCCCAGTGCTTCCCACGCTTAAAGACCCGCAGCTAATTGACTCGTTGACTCGCGACTCAATCAAATGTTAGAGCTTTTCTATCGTATCATGACAGGATTTTCCCTTCTTGCATGCCTCAATCGACGCCTAGCTAGGGAACGAGCTTATTCAGAATTCACGTAACTAAAGGTGAATCGTCGTAATTGAATTATTGAACAAGTATGACCCACCTTTTGTTGTCAAAGTTCATAAACCCACCTCTTACTTCGGAATGGAAAATTTGAATTGAATTGTAATTGAGACCTTTCTTATTTACAATTTTCGAAAGACGCTGTGATCGGAGCGCTGCTCCTCTTTATAAGCACTGGCGAATCATAATGTTAATAGCATGCTATTGATATCTCTTGCCACGTGCTTCTCTTTTGTCTCGAAATTGGCTAGGTGAAGCAAGTTTTCCCATGAACAACTGGTACCAACTATGGAAGAAGGATTTCTTTTAGAACCTCTTCTAGTCCTAAGGGTAAAGGTACTTCTCATCTTTTAGATGAATCTGAAGATGCGACTCTATTACTAGAAAGCGGATTCCATTACTTCCACTCTCTGCGCTCGTAGTTGACCTCTCTTGACCCCGCTGTGATGAGAGGAAAGCCTGAATTGGTGGCACAAGATCTATTAACAGAATGAGGGATCAAGTCATATATTCACCTCCTGTCTTCGAAAAGTGTCCTTCTCCTAACCCAAAGAAGGTTGTGTAGTGACATGGTTCCACTCGTGGAAAGGAAAAGCTTGTTGCAAATGCTACCGTGGATTTTTTTCTCATTGATAGAGTCAATATAGTATGGCTAATCGCCTTTTATTTTAGGATAAAAACGAAAACTAGCAATCCGTGAAAAGAAAGACGATGTCATTACAACGGAAATTTTGGACCAATCAATCTCATAATTCCAATCACAAGTTTCTAAGGCGAAGCCTTTCGAATGGTGAATATCCTGAAGGAATTTGTTAGTTCAAAATGCGCTTGCTTATATACAAAGTCAGTAGACACCTCATATATGTCCGCCGGTGAAGCACTCGAAGGGAGCCGAACCTGATGCAATGGATGAATACACGCAGATCTGTAGAGAATACAGCCGCTCACTTTTGCTTTTGTTCGAGAGACAAGGTCCAAGCCTCAATTGATGGATCTAATGTAGTGGCTGGTCCAACCAAGCTCTGTCCAAGCTCTGACAGTCTCAATCTATGGCCAAGCAAAAACTCCAGCTAAGCTCCCTGCTGTGAGTGATGTGATACCTGAGCCTGGATAGTCGGTATCGAGTTGGCTTCGGTTAATACGCTCACGGTTTCAGTTCGTAACTTATACCTCTACAAGAGGTTGGAATGCTCGTAGATCCTTTATTGACAAGTCGATTTCGTAGCATGTATGCTAAGTCATCAATGGCGGTATAATAGTTCTGTCAAGCTTTCCACATATGGGAATGTTGGTTGGCTCGTCAACTTAAACTCCTAAAGGAAGGGAAGAGGCGACTCATAGTGAAAATAAGAGACGTATAGGGTTATTGGCTGATGCATGCGCCGAAGAAGAGAAGACCTGTTTGAATGAACCCGCCTCCTACACGGTTACACCTCTGGAAGGCCTGAAGTATAACTCTTGAATGGAAGATAAAAACCGAAGAAAGTCATTTTATTTATATAGGATGTTCTAACTTTGGCTTTATAAGATATCCTCCGCACTAGAAGAGTGGGCAATTTACTTCTCGCTCGTTGCAAGCGTGCGATGATCGACCTTTCGCGTCTTCCAGACATATTCATAGATAAAGTGAATTATTGGATCGAATCCATCTTGTAAGGTTGGCCCGTAACAGAACCATAACCCGAATCACAAGTATTTCAACGAAGCTATCGGAACCCCGGCATCGCGCCTACTAAACATTGACCTTCAGTCTCATACTACAAGAAGAGGAAAGAGTTAAGCAAGCAAACGCTCTTCCATAGCGAATCCTCCTGGTGAGACTGCTGCCTTGTGAGGAAGACCAACCAAAAAGATAGAAATTGGTGTATATAAAGATATGAAATTTATAAGAATCGATGCAATCGAGTTGACTAGGGGCTTTCTACGTAGATTGAGGTTAAAAACAAAAGGCAAATAACGGTCTAAGCTCCCTGTGGGATCACCTGATGATACTAAACCGACGAGCAAGGAGGGAAGATTTGACTGATGAAACAAGTAAAGAAAGATGTCCGATTGTTGCTGGCGACTCCCGGTTGATGAACAGGTTTGAGATAACATCTTCCAATCGATGAAAGAGAAGGAAAAATGAGACTTTCTTTTTAGTTTTACATCATTCTCGAAGAAAGAAGTAGTTAGATTGTTGTAGTGCCGATACCGTTTGCAAGCGTATCGATACTCAAAATGGGGAATGCGGCATGGTGGATCCTGATTCTCAGTTGTTTCAGTTCGGCTATAGATCAGATATAGGGATTCTTTCCAGCGTAGGACGAGTACAGCCAAGCTCATGAGCAAGCGGAGGAATCAAATATTAAGCTAGTGTAGGGCAGTCAGCGACTTCCTGTTAGCCTTTACAAGGCTACTGAGTTATCAAGCAGATCTGATCCAAGCAATCTCGAGAAAAAGACTGATTCAAGGCTGCAAGGAAAGACTAATTTTATGATCATTTCCCGAGGATAGAGATAGAAGGCATTATAGCGCCTACTTTAAAGGATAAAGGATCCCCCGGTTATCTTTCTCGCTGAACGAGGAAAGTTGTTACTAAAAACCGGTGTTCTCGTACCCACTTCAGAGCTGACTACCGATCGCTTTCTATACGGTATACGCGGCCAAATCTTTTCCCCTTTTTTAATCCTAAAGTAGCATTAAAAAAAAAAAGGCTTCAAGCTCAAGTGCAAGCTGAGTAAACTTGTTCAGCTTTACTGCAAGTCTAAAAAAAGGGAGGGGGCAAAGTCCACTCGCTATTAGCTCGCTTAAATCTCTTCACTCGCATAGTAAACAGCGCTCGCCCTAGTCAAATCCAGATCTTGTTCCTTTGCGAGCGGAAGTCAGAACGAATACCGAGACTCCTTTCTTTTACGCTTTATTAGTTATGAAAGCGGATCGCTTTGTTTGTAATGAAAAGGAAAGAGAAAGCAGATGTAGGTTAACGAGAAGTTATTGTATACCATACTTGTGTAGCCCCTTTCAGGATCAATACCAAGAAGAGTAGGTCAGTGCGCCAGTTCTTCCATCAGCTAATGAAGGTTCGACTCGCCTGTCTTTGAGAAGGACTCGCAGGAACTTTCTTATAGCTTCTAGAAAGCTGTTGCCAAATCCAATTCTTCCTCCTCACTTTTTTGGCCTCGTCTCCCAGTCTTGTTCTTGTCTTTTTGATTCTCTCCTATTATTCGTCCCCTTTTTGGATTCTTTTTTAGTTCCATCTCCGACTTCCCTCCTTTAGAAAGACGATAGCGATTTTGCCTCGAAGGTAGGTGTTCACTTCTTCACTTATGATAAATAAGACGAATAAGAGAAGAGGACAATGGATGTGATAAATCAACAGAGAGAAATCAGCACTCTCGGTCTAGCTTTCTTCAACTAACATGAATATATGAATCTAGTGGGATACTTCCTATTGTTGTGTATGACTCCTCTTATATTAGTCATTTATTGAAAGATATTTATAGCTGAGTATAGAAGACATTTCTCTCTCTATCTGAAGCTTAGCTAAGAGAATTCCGATGAATAAAACTGGTCTAACTGTCCAGAAGCACTAATGGCAGTCCTAAAGTAAATGAATGCTTACCTGGTAGAATTTGAAGAATCCACATTCCTTGAAACTATTTCATCATCTGTGGCACTGACCTTCGGAAGAGAATGCGCTGTTGAAATGGCTTGTGACAGTGAATCAATCGAAAGTCCACCTGGGATCATTCCGGGTTTCTCTTTTACTTTAACTGTCCTTCGGACCGAGGACATTG